GTTAATGTAGCTTAAATTTTTATAAAGCAAGACACTGAAAAGGTCTAGATGGGTATTATTGCCCCATCAACATAAAGGTTTGGTCCTGGCCTTTCTATTAGTTCTTAGCAGACTTACACATGCAAGCATCCGCATCCCAGTGAGAATGCCCTCCAAATCATTAAAGACTAAAAGGAGCGGGCATCAAGCACACTACACTAGTAGCTCATAACGCCTTGCTTAGCCACACCCCCACGGGATACAGCAGTGACAAGAATTAGGCTATGAACGAAAGTTTGACCTAGCCATGCTAATTAGGGTTGGTAAATTTCGTGCCAGCCACCGCGGTCATACGATTGACCCAAATTAATAGACACCCGGCGTAAAGAGTGTCAAAGGACAATATAAAAATAAAGTCAAACCTTAATTAAGCTGTAAAAAGCCATAATTAAAATTAAGTTAAACTACGAAAGTAACTTTACCATAAACTGAGTACACGACAACTAAGACCCAAACTGGGATTAGATACCCCACTATGCTTAGTCGTAAACTTAAATAATCCCAAAACAAGATTATTCGCCAGAGTACTATCGGCAACAGCCCAAAACTCAAAGGACTTGGCGGTGCTTCATATCCTTCTAGAGGAGCCTGTTCTGTAAACGATAAACCACGATTAACCTCACCAATCCTTGCTACTTCAGTCTATATACCGCCATCTTCAGCAAACCCTAAAAAAGGAACGAAAGTAAGCACAACTACTGCACGTAAAAACGTTAGGTCAAGGTGTAACCTATGGATTGGGAAGAAATGGGCTACATTTTCTATAATAAGAATACCCCTTAAACTTACACGAAAGTTTTTATGAAACCTAAAAACTAAAGGAGGATTTAGCAGTAAATTAAGAATAGAATGCTTAATTGAATAAGGCCATGAAGCACGCACACACCGCCCGTCACCCTCCTCAAGTGCCATAGCAAAGCCCCAGATCACTAACCTATGCTAAGCAAGCGTACAAGAGGAGACAAGTCGTAACAAGGTAAGCATACCGGAAGGTGTGCTTGGATAAACAAGATGTAGCTTAAACAAAGCATCTAGTTTACACCTAGAAGATTCCACAACTCGTGTACATCTTGAACTATATCTAGCCCATACTCCTCCTCATCACTACTACTATAACTCAATCAAATAAAACATTTACCATACATCTAAAGTATAGGAGATAGAAATTTAATTATTAATGGCGCTATAGAGAAAGTACCGTAAGGGAAAGATGAAAGAATTATTAAAAGTAGAAAAAAGCAAAGTTTACCCCTTGTACCTTTTGCATAATGATTTAACTAGTAATAATTTAGCAAAGAGACCTTAAGTTAAATTACCCGAAACCAGACGAGCTACTTATGAGCAGTAACTAGAACAAACTCATCTATGTGGCAAAATAGTGAGAAGACTTGTAAGTAGAGGTGAAAAGCCTAACGAGCCTGGTGATAGCTGGTTGTCCAAGAAAGGAATCTCAGTTCAACATTAAACAATACTAAAAACCATATTAAGTTCCAACGTATGTTTAACTGTTAGTCTAAAAAGGTACAGCTTTTTAGAAATGGATACAACCTTTACTAGAGAGTAACATAAAACTTAAACCATAGTAGGCCTAAAAGCAGCCATCAATTAAGAAAGCGTTCAAGCTCAACAACAAAAACAAGTTTTAATTTCAACAATAGACAAAAAACTCCTAGCCTGACTATTGGACTAATCTATTTAACTATAGAAGAAATACTGTTAATATGAGTAACAAGAAAATTTTTCTCCTTGCACAAGCTTATATCAGTAACTGATAATATACTGATAGTTAACAACTAATAAATATAACCTAACACTAAACTATTTATTAATCGTACTGTTAATCCAACACAGGTGTGCACCAAGGAAAGATTAAAAAGAGTAAAAGGAACTCGGCAAACACAAACCCCGCCTGTTTACCAAAAACATCACCTCTAGCATAACTAGTATTAGAGGCACTGCCTGCCCAGTGACAATCGTTAAACGGCCGCGGTATCTTGACCGTGCAAAGGTAGCATAATCACTTGTTCTCTAAATAAGGACTTGTATGAATGGCCACACGAGGGTTTTACTGTCTCTTACTCTTAATCAGTGAAATTGACCTCCCCGTGAAGAGGCGGGGATAATACAATAAGACGAGAAGACCCTATGGAGCTTTAATTAATCAACTCAAAAAGCATAAAATAATACCACCAAGGGATAACAAAGCTTTACATGAGCTGACAATTTCGGTTGGGGTGACCTCGGAGTATAAAAAACCCTCCGAGTGATTAAAACTTAGGCTTACCGGCCAAAGTATAGTATCACTTATTGATCCAAAATTTTGATCAACGGAACAAGTTACCCTAGGGATAACAGCGCAATCCTATTCTAGAGTCCATATCGACAATAGGGTTTACGACCTCGATGTTGGATCAGGACATCCTAATGGTGCAGCAGCTATTAAGGGTTCGTTTGTTCAACGATTAAAGTCCTACGTGATCTGAGTTCAGACCGGAGCAATCCAGGTCGGTTTCTATCTATTACGCATTTCTCCCAGTACGAAAGGACAAGAGAAATAAGGCCAACTTTAAAAAAGCGCCTTCAAACAATTAGTGACCCAATCTCAACCTAATAACCTAGCGCAAACATACCCTGCCCAAGACCAGGGCTTTGTTGAAGTGGCAGAGTACGGCAATTGCATAAAACTTAAGCTTTTATACCCAGAGGTTCAAATCCCCTCTTCAACAAATGTTTATAATTAACATTCTAACACTCATTCTCCCTATCCTCTTAGCCGTAGCATTCCTAACGCTAGTAGAACGTAAAATCCTAGGCTATATACAATTCCGAAAAGGACCAAATATCGTAGGCCCATACGGCCTACTACAACCCTTCGCCGACGCAATCAAACTATTCACTAAAGAACCATTACGACCAGCCACATCTTCAACTACCATATTTATAATTGCACCCGTACTTGCACTAGCCTTAGCTCTCACAATATGAGCTCCCCTACCCATACCACATCCACTCATCAACATAAACCTAGGAGTACTATTTATACTAGCAATATCAAGTCTAGCTGTTTACTCCATCTTATGATCCGGATGAGCTTCCAATTCAAAATACGCTCTAATTGGAGCTCTGCGAGCAGTAGCACAAACAATCTCATACGAAGTAACACTAGCTATTATTCTATTATCAGTACTCCTAATAAACGGCTCCTTCACTCTATCTACACTAAACACCACACAAGAAAAACTATGACTACTCTTTCCTTCATGACCTCTAGCTATAATATGATTCATCTCCACCTTAGCAGAAACTAACCGAGCCCCTTTCGACCTTACAGAAGGAGAATCAGAACTCGTATCTGGCTTTAACGTAGAATACGCTGCTGGTCCTTTCGCCCTATTCTTTCTAGCAGAATATGCTAACATTATCATAATAAATATATTCACAACTATCTTATTCCTAGGAGCATTCCACGACCCCTACATACCAGAATTATGTACAATAAACCTAATTGTCAAATCACTACTACTAACAATATCCTTCCTATGAATCCGAGCATCCTACCCCCGATTCCGATATGACCAACTAATACACCTCCTTTGAAAAAATTTCCTCCCACTAACACTAGCTCTCTGCATATGACATATCTCATTACCCATCATAACAGCAGGTATCCCACCCCAAACATAAGACAAGAAATATGTCTGACAAAAGAGTTACTTTGATAGAGTAAATAATAGAGGTTTAAATCCTCTTATTTCTAGAATAATAGGAGTCGAACCTACCCTTAAGAATTCAAAATTCTTAGTGCTACCACACTACACCATAATCTACAGTAAGGTCAGCTAAATAAGCTACCGGGCCCATACCCCGGAAATGTTGGTTTATATCCTTCCCATACTAATTAACCCATTCGTCTCTATCACCCTACTAACAACCCTCATCCTAAGCACAACAATTGTCACCATTAGCTCCCATTGATTATTCGCCTGAATCGGACTAGAAATAAACATAATAGCCATCATTCCCATCATAATAAAAAAACCTAACCCCCGAGCCACGGAAGCCTCAGCCAAATACTTCCTAACACAGGCCACAGCGTCCTCATTACTTATACTAGCAATTATTATCAACCTAATACATTCTAGCCAATGAACCATCATAAAATTATTCGACCCAACAGCATCCATTCTAATAACAATAGCCCTAGCCATTAAACTAGGATTATCCCCTTTTCACTTCTGAGTACCAGAAGTTACACAAGGCATTCCCCTAAGCACAGGACTAATTTTACTCACATGACAAAAACTAGCACCCATCTCAATCCTTTACCAAATTTCACCATCAATCAACCTACACTTAATAATCACTATGTCCTTCCTATCAATTCTAATTGGAGGTTGAGGCGGACTAAACCAAACACAACTCCGAAAAATTATAGCCTACTCATCAATTGCCCATATAGGATGAATAACTGCTATTCTACTATACAACCCAACTCTCACCCTACTAAATCTACTAATTTATATTGTAATAACTTTCACTATATTTATATTACTCATTCAAAACTCCACTACCACCACACTACTACTATCCCAAACATGAAATACAATGCCCATTATAACAACTTTTACTATACTCACCCTACTCTCCATAGGAGGTCTTCCTCCACTCACAGGCTTTATACCTAAATGAATAATTATTCAAGAACTAACAAAAAACGACACTCTTATCCTACCCACCCTCATAGCCATCACAGCTCTACTCAATCTATACTTTTATATACGCCTTACCTACTCTACAGCATTAACCCTATTTCCCTCCACCAATAACATAAAAATAAAATGACAATTCTACCCCACAAAACAAATAACTCTCTTACCAACAGCAATCGTACTATCCACAATACTTCTACCCCTCACACCAGCACTCTTTATCCTACTATAGGGGTTTAGGTTAAACAAGACCAAGAGCCTTCAAAGCCCTAAGCAAGTATAATTTTACTTAACCCCTGCCCAATAAGGATTGCAAGACTATATCTTACATCAATTGAATGCAAATCAAACACTTTAATTAAGCTAAATCCTCACTAGATTGGAGGGATACATCTCCCACGAACTTTTAGTTAACAGCTAAATACCCTAGTAAACTGGCTTCAATCTACTTCTCCCGCCGCGAGAAAAAAAAGGCGGGAGAAGTCCCGGCAGGATTGAAGCTGCTTCTTTGAATTTGCAATTCAAAATGATTATTCACTACAGGACTTGGTAAAAAGAGGACTTTACCTCTGTCTTTAGATTTACAGTCTAATGCCTACTCGACCATTTTACCTATGTTCATAAACCGATGACTATTCTCTACCAATCACAAAGACATTGGTACCCTGTATTTACTATTTGGCGCCTGGGCAGGAATAGTAGGTACCGGTCTAAGTTTGTTGATTCGTGCTGAATTAGGTCAACCTGGCACACTTATCGGAGACGACCAGCTTTATAATGTTCTAGTAACAGCTCATGCCTTTGTAATAATTTTCTTTATAGTTATACCTATCATAATTGGAGGTTTTGGGAACTGATTAGTTCCCTTAATAATCGGAGCTCCTGACATAGCATTCCCTCGTCTAAACAACATAAGCTTCTGACTACTCCCTCCTTCCTTTCTATTACTAATAGCATCTTCAATAGTTGAGGCCGGCGCAGGTACAGGCTGAACTGTATACCCTCCTCTAGCCGGAAATCTGGCACATGCAGGAGCCTCAGTAGATCTTACTATTTTCTCCCTACATTTAGCCGGTGTATCTTCAATCCTTGGAGCTATTAACTTTATCACAACTATTATTAATATAAAACCACCCGCTATAACCCAATACCAAACACCCCTCTTTGTCTGATCAGTCTTGGTCACAGCAGTCTTACTTTTACTATCATTACCTGTGCTAGCAGCCGGAATTACTATACTACTAACCGATCGAAATCTAAACACAACCTTTTTCGACCCGGCAGGAGGAGGTGACCCAATCTTATATCAACACCTATTCTGATTTTTTGGTCATCCTGAAGTATATATTTTAATTCTACCCGGCTTTGGAATAATTTCACATATCGTTACTTATTATTCAGGGAAAAAAGAACCTTTTGGGTATATGGGAATAGTATGAGCTATAGTTTCTATTGGCTTTCTAGGCTTCATTGTATGAGCTCATCACATGTTCACAGTTGGAATAGACGTGGACACACGAGCATATTTTACATCAGCTACTATAATTATCGCAATTCCTACAGGAGTAAAAGTTTTCAGTTGACTAGCAACACTTCACGGAGGGAATATTAAATGATCCCCTGCCCTAATATGAGCTCTAGGCTTTATCTTCTTATTCACAGTAGGAGGTTTAACCGGTATCATCCTAGCTAATTCATCCCTAGATATCATCCTCCATGACACCTATTATGTGGTTGCTCATTTTCACTATGTGCTTTCAATAGGAGCTGTCTTTGCCATCATAGGAGGTTTCGTTCACTGATTTCCACTATTTTCAGGGTATACACTTAACCCAACATGAACAAAGATTCAATTCGTAATTATATTCGTAGGTGTAAATATGACATTCTTCCCACAACACTTCCTAGGCCTATCTGGAATGCCTCGCCGATATTCTGACTATCCAGATGCTTACACAACATGAAATACCATTTCATCAATAGGCTCATTTATCTCACTAACAGCAGTCATACTAATAATTTTTATTATCTGAGAAGCATTCGCATCTAAACGAGAAGTATTAGCGGTAGACCTCACTTCCACAAACCTTGAATGACTAAACGGATGTCCTCCACCATATCACACATTCGAAGAACCAGTATACATCAACTTAAAATATTCAAGAAAGGAAGGAATCGAACCCCCTATAATTGGTTTCAAGCCAACATCATAACCATTATGTCTTTCTTTATGAACGAGATATTAGTAAAGTCTTACGTAACTTTGTCAAAGTTAAATCACAAGTGAAAATCCTGTATATCTCCATGGCTTATCCCTTTCAACTAGGCTTACAAGACGCAGCATCACCCGTTATAGAAGAACTTCTACAATTCCATGACCACGCATTGATGATCGTCTTCTTAATCAGCTCCTTAGTTCTTTATATTATTACACTAATACTAACAACCAAATTAACTCACACTAGTACAATAGACGCTCAAGAAGTGGAGACTATTTGAACCGTCCTCCCAGCCGTTATTCTAATTATAATCGCCCTGCCTTCTCTACGAATTCTCTACATAATAGACGAAATTAACAACCCCTCTCTTACCGTAAAAACAATAGGACATCAATGATACTGAAGCTATGAGTACACCGACTACGAAGACCTAAACTTTGACTCATACATAATTCCAACCTCAGATCTTAAACCAGGCGAACTACGATTGTTAGAAGTAGATAACCGAATGGTCCTACCCATACAAATGACAATTCGAATATTAGTCTCCTCAGAAGATGTATTACACTCATGAGCTGTCCCTTCCCTAGGCCTAAAAACAGACGCAATCCCTGGCCGCCTAAACCAAACAACCCTAATATCAACACGACCCGGTCTGTTCTATGGACAGTGTTCAGAAATTTGCGGCTCTAATCACAGCTTTATGCCAATCGTTCTCGAACTAGTACCTTTAGAGAATTTTGAAAAATGATCTGCATCCATATTATAATTTCACTAAGAAGCTAAACTAGCGTTAACCTTTTAAGTTAGAGATTGAGAGTTATAAACTCCCCTTAGTGATATGCCACAACTAGATACATCAACATGGCTCCTTACTATTCTCTCTATGATCTTCACCCTGTTCGCACTACTTCAACTAAAAATTTCAAAGCACTTTTACTCTCCTTCCCCTAAACCAGTAGACACCAAACTACAAAAACAACAAACCCCTTGAAACCATATATGAACGAAAATCTATTTGCCTCTTTCATAATCCCAGTCATACTAGGCGTTCCCATTACTACTCTAATTATTATATTTCCCACTATGCTATTTCCAACACCAAATCGATTAATCAATAATCGCATGGTTGCTATCCAACAATGACTTACCAAACTCACATCAAAACAACTAATAATTACACATAGCCCCAAAGGACAGACCTGATCCCTAATACTCATCTCACTCTTCCTTTTCATCGCTTCCACAAACCTTCTTGGAATATTACCTCACTCATTCACACCTACTACACAACTCTCTATAAATTTAGGCATAGCTATTCCATTATGAGCTGGTACCGTCTTTATCGGTTTCCGTAATAAGACAAAAATATCTCTAGCTCACCTTTTACCATTAGGCACACCCACTTTCCTAATTCCTATATTAGTAATAATCGAAACTATTAGCCTATTTATTCAACCCTTAGCCCTAGCAGTGCGGCTGACAGCAAACATCACAGCAGGTCACCTACTACTACATCTAATTGGAAGCGCAACCCTTGCATTAATAAGCATTAGTCTATTCACAGCTCTCGTCACATTTATTATTCTCACCCTATTAATTATCCTCGAATTCGCTGTAGCTCTAATCCAAGCCTACGTATTCACCCTACTAGTAAGCCTATACTTGCAAGACAATACATAATGACCCACCAAACCCACTCATACCACATAGTAAATCCCAGTCCTTGACCACTCACAGGAGCTCTCTCAGCATTCCTCATAACATCAGGCCTAATCATATGATTCCATTTCAACTCAATAATTTTACTAACCTTAAGTTTTTTAACAAATATCCTAACAATATACCAATGATGACGAGATATCATCCGAGAAAGTACTTTCCAGGGTCACCACACACCAACCGTCCAAAAAGGACTTCGATATGGCATAATCCTATTTATCTTATCAGAAGTCCTATTTTTTACAGGCTTTTTCTGAGCCTTTTATCACTCAAGCCTTGCCCCTACTCCTGAACTGGGAGGCTCCTGACCACCAACAGGTATCCATCCCCTAAACCCACTAGAAGTCCCACTCCTCAATACTTCCGTACTATTAGCTTCTGGTGTATCTATTACTTGAGCCCACCATAGTCTCATAGAAGGTAACCGTAAACATATGCTCCAAGCTCTCTTCATTACAATCATACTCGGCCTCTATTTCACCTTACTCCAAGCATCAGAATACTATGAAGCCCCATTTACAATCTCAGATGGAGTTTACGGCTCTACTTTCTTCGTAGCCACAGGCTTCCACGGACTACATGTCATCATCGGATCCACCTTCCTTATTGTCTGCTTCATACGCCAAATAATATTCCACTTCACATCAAACCATCACTTTGGCTTCGAAGCCGCTGCTTGATATTGACATTTCGTAGACGTTGTATGATTATTCCTCTATGTATCAATCTATTGATGAGGCTCATAGTCCTTTTAGTATTAATAAGTACAACTGACTTCCAATCAGTTAGTTTCGGTACACTCCGAAAAAGAACAATAAACCTTCTATTAACATTATTAACAAATACAACCCTAGCCCTACTACTTATACTTATTGCCTTTTGACTCCCCCAACTAAATACCTATGCAGAAAAAACTAGCCCTTACGAATGCGGCTTTGATCCAATAGGATCTGCTCGCCTACCATTCTCCATAAAATTCTTCCTAGTCGCAATTACTTTCCTCCTATTTGACCTAGAAATTGCCCTCCTACTTCCCTTGCCTTGAGCAATCCAAACAAATAATTTAACAACAATACTTCTTATGGCCTTATTCCTAATCTCCCTACTAGCAGCTAGCCTAGCCTATGAATGAACCCAAAAAGGCCTAGAATGAGACAAATATGGTGCTTAGTTTAAAGTAAAACAAATGGTTTCGACCCACTAGATTGTGATCTAAACTCACAAGTACCAAATGTCTCTAGTCCACATTAATATTCTAGTTGCCTTTACAGTATCCCTCACAGGCTTATTAATGTACCGATCCCACCTAATATCCGCATTATTATGCCTAGAAGGCATAGTATTATCATTATTTATCCTAGCGACCCTTACAATCCTAAATACACACTTCACCTTAGCCAACATGATACCAATCATTCTCCTAGTATTTGCAGCCTGCGAAGCAGCTCTTGGACTAGCCTTACTAGTCATAGTCTCCAACACATATGGTACTGACTATGTACAAAACCTTAACCTCCTCCAATGCTAAAATTTATTATTCCTACTATTATGCTCATACCCCTGACTTGATTATCAAAAAGCAACTTTATCTGAATCAACACTACAACCCATAGCTTATTAATTAGCTTTACAAGTTTACTCTTACTCAACCAATTTAACGATAATAGCCTTAATTACTCTTTAATATTCTTCTCTGATCCCCTTTCTGCACCACTCTTAATACTAACAATATGACTTCTCCCCCTAATACTAATAGCAAGTCAATCTCACCTTCTAAAAGAACCACTCACACGAAAAAAACTCTACATTACAATACTAGTCATACTTCAAGTCCTCCTAATTATAACCTTCACTGCTATAGAACTAATTATGTTCTATATTATATTTGAAGCCACATTAATTCCAACCCTCATCATCATCACCCGTTGGGGCAACCAAACAGAACGACTTAACGCAGGACTCTACTTCCTATTCTATACACTCATAGGATCCCTCCCTTTACTAGTAGCATTAACATATTTACAAAACACAGTAGGCTCCCTAAACTTCCTATTATTACAATACTGAGCTCAACCATTATCAACCTCCTGATCTAACACTTTCATATGACTAGCTTGCATAATAGCCTTTCTAGTAAAAATACCCCTTTACGGCTTACATCTTTGATTACCCAAAGCGCATGTAGAAGCCCCTATCGCAGGCTCAATAGTCCTTGCAGCCGTACTACTAAAACTCGGAGGCTATGGAATACTACGAATCACATCAATTCTTAACCCCCTAACAGAACACATAGCATACCCTTTCCTTGTATTATCCCTATGAGGAATAATCATAACCAGTTCTATTTGTCTACGCCAAACAGATCTAAAATCACTAATCGCATACTCCTCAGTCAGCCACATAGCACTCGTCATTGCAGCTGTCCTTATCCAAACCCCTTGAAGTTACATAGGAGCTACCGCCTTAATAATTGCCCACGGCCTTACATCCTCCATACTATTCTGTCTAGCAAACTCAAACTATGAACGCATCCACAGCCGAACTATAATTCTAGCACGAGGCCTACAAATCTTTTTTCCACTAATAGCCACTTGATGACTATTAGCATGCTTAACAAACCTTGCCCTACCCCCTACCATTAATCTAATCGGAGAACTGCTCGTAGTTATATCAACCTTCTCATGATCAAACCTTACTATCATCCTCATAGGAGTAAACATTGTAATCACAGCCCTCTACTCCCTATACATACTAATCATAACACAACGTGGCAAACACACACACCATATTAACAACCTCACCCCTACTTTTACACGAGAACATGCCTTAATAGCTCTACACATTATCCCCCTCCTACTCCTATCGCTAAACCCTAAAATCATTCTAGGTCCTCTTTATTGTAAGTATAGTTTAAAAAAACCATTAGTTTGTGAAACTAAAAACAGAAGATAAGACCTTCTTACTTACCGAAAAAGAATTGCAAGAACTGCTAATTCATGCCTTCCACACTTAACAATGTGGCTTTTTCAAGCTTTTAAAGGATAGTAGTTATCCATTGGTCTTAGGAACCAAAAAATTGGTGCAACTCCAAATAAAAGTAATAAACTTATTTACTTCTTCCACTCTACTCACACTACTTATACTAATAGCCCCTATTATAGCATCTAGTACAGACTTCTACAAAAATAATAAATACCAACATTATGTGAAAAACATAACCCTCTTTGCTTTCATCACCAGCCTGATCCCAATAACAATATTCATCCACACAAACCAAGAAATGCTCATCTCAAACTGACACTGAATCACCATCCACACTCTTAAATTAACACTCAGCTTTAAAATAGACTACTTTTCACTCATATTCATGCCCGTAGCACTATTCATTACATGATCTATCATAGAATTTTCAATATGATATATGCACTCCGACCCCTACATCAACCAATTCTTTAAATATTTACTCATCTTCCTCATCACCATACTCATCCTTGTCACAGCTAACAACCTCTTCCAATTATTTATTGGGTGAGAGGGAGTAGGTATCATATCCTTCCTATTAATTGGCTGATGATTCGGACGAACAGATGCTAACACAGCTGCCCTTCAAGCAATCCTATATAATCGTATCGGAGACATTGGATTCCTCTTATCCATAGCCTGATTCCTACATAATACAAATGCATGAGATCTACAACAAATCTTCACACTTAATCAAAATCCCCCAATCCTCCCTCTCGTAGGAATTACGTTAGCCGCAGCTGGAAAATCAGCCCAATTTGGTCTACACCCCTGACTACCCTCAGCAATAGAAGGCCCCACTCCAGTCTCAGCCCTACTTCACTCAAGCACAATAGTCGTAGCAGGAATTTTCTTACTCATCCGCTTTTACCCTCTAACAGAAAATAACAAATTTATTCAAACAATAATACTTTCTCTAGGTGCCCTCACCACCCTATTTACAGCTATCTGCGCCTTAACCCAAAACGATATCAAAAAAATTATTGCTTTCTCCACCTCTAGCCAGCTCGGCCTAATAATAGTGACACTAGGCCTCAACCAACCACACCTAGCATTCCTACATATTTGTACACACGCTTTCTTCAAAGCTATGTTATTCCTATGTTCCGGCTCCATCATCCATAACTTAAATAATGAACAAGATATCCGAAAAATAGGAGGATTATACAAAATCCTTCCCTTCACCACAACCGCCCTAATCATCGGCTGTTTCGCACTAACAGGAATACCATTCCTCACAGGATTCTATTCCAAAGACCTTATCATTGAAGCCGCCACTTCGTCTTATACCAACGCCTGAGCCCTATTACTAACACTAATTGCCACCTCTATAACAGCTATCTACAGCACTCGTATTATTTTCTTTACTCTACTAGAACAACCCCGCTTCCCTCCTCTCATAAATATTAATGAAAATAACCCCATACTGATTAACCCTATTAAACGCCTATTAATCGGAAGCATCTTTGCCGGATTCATTCTCTCCAATAGCATACCCCCAATAAACATCCCTCTAATGACTATACCCCTATATCTAAAACTAACAGCTCTCATAGTGACAATTCTAGGCTTTATTCTCGCATTTGAAATTAACAACTACTCAAAAAACCTAAAATACCCCTATTCATCAGACTCTACTAAATTTTCTACTCTATTAGGTTATTTCCCTACAATTATACATCGCTTACCCCCTCATCTAGTTCTGACAATAAGCCAAAAATTCGCAACCTCCTTATTAGACCTAACCTGAACAGAAACAATTCTACCAAAAATAACAGCTCTCATCCAGCTAAAAGCCTCTACACTAACTTCAAACCAAAAAGGACTTATCAAACTCTACTTCCTATCTTTCCTTATTACTATAATCCTTGGCATACTACTATTTAATTACCCCGAGTAATCTCCATAATAACCACTACACCAATAAACAGAGACCACCCAGTAACAATAACCAATCAAGTACCATAACTGTACAACGCAGCAATCCCCATAGCTTCCTCACTAAAAAATCCAGAATCCCCTGTATCATAAATAACCCAATCCCCCAACCCATTAAACTCAAACACAATATTCACTTTCCCACCCTCTAAAACATACAACACCACTAATAACTCTAACACTAAACCCAAAACAAATCCCCCAAGTACAACTTTATTAGAAACCCAAACCTCAGGATACTGTTCAGTAGCCATAGCCGTTGTGTAACCAAACACAACTAGTATTCCTCCTAAATAAATTAAAAATACTATTAAACCTAGAAATGAGCCCCCAAAACTAAAAACAATCCCACATCCCATAGCACCACCCACAATCAACCCTAAGCCACCATAAATCGGTGAAGGTTTCGAAGAAACCCCAACAAGACTAATTACAAAAATAGTGCTCATAATAAAAACAATGTATATCACCATTATTCTCACATGGACTCCAACCATGACCAATGACATGAAAAATCATCGTTGTAATTCAACTACAAGAACCCTAATGACCAACATTCGAAAAACACACCCACTAATAAAAATCCTCAATGACGCATTCATTGATCTACCCACTCCATCTAATATCTCCTCTTGATGAAATTTTGGTTCCTTGCTAGGCCTCTGCCTAATTATACAAATCCTAACAGGATTATTTCTAGCAATACATTACACGCCAGACACCTCAACCGCTTTCTCATCAGTCGCACACATCTGCCGAGACGTCAACTATGGCTGATTCATCCGCTATTTACATGCAAACGGAGCCTCCATATTCTTCATCTGCCTATACGCCCATATTGGACGCGGTTTATACTATGGCTCTTATATATTCCAAGAAACATGAAACATTGGTGTACTCCTACTATTAACAGTCATAGCCACTGCATTCGTAGGATACGTCCTGCCCTGAGGACAAATATCATTCTGAGGCGCAACCGTCATCACCAACCTTCTATCAGCAATCCCTTATATCGGTACTACCTTAGTTGAATGAATCTGAGGTGGATTTTCCGTAGATAAAGCAACATTAACACGCTTTTTCGCTTTCCACTTTATCCTCCCATTCATCATCACAGCATTAGCAGCCGTTCACCTATTATTCCTACACGAAACAGGATCCAACAATCCCACAGGAATCCCATCCAACATAGACATAATCCCATTCCACCCTTATTACACAATCAAAGACATCCTAGGTGCCTTGCTCCTAATCCTAACCTTACTAGCACTAACCCTATTCACCCCCGACCTACTAGGAGACCCTGACAATTATACTCCAGCAAACCCACTAAGCACCCCTGCACACATTAAACCAGAATGATACTTCCTATTTGCATACGCAATCTTACGATCAATCCCTAATAAACTCGGAGGAGTACTAGCACTATTACTCTCCATCCTCGTTCTAATCTTTATCCCAATACTTCAGACATCCAAACAACGAAGCATAATATTCCGACCCTTCAGCCAACTCCTATTTTGAACCCTAATCGCTGATCTCCTAACCTTAACATGAATTGGAGGCCAACCCGTAGAACACCCATACATCATTGTAGGCCAATTAGCATCTATTCTATACTTCCTCCTAATCCTAGTGCTAATACCAACAGCTGGCCTTATTGAAAATAAACTCCTAAAATGAAGAGTCTTTGTAGTATAATAAAATACCTCGGTCTTGTAAACCGGAAAAGGAGAACCCCATTCCTCCCTAAGACTCAAGGAAGAGACATTAAACCTCACCACCAACACCCAAAGCTGGAATTTTACATAAACTATTCCTTGAAAAAAGCTTATTGTACAATTACCACAACATCACAGTACTATGTCAGTATTAAAAATAATTTGTTTTAAAAACATTTTACTGTGCACATTACATATACATATACATGTACATGCTAATATTTAGTCTTCTCCTTGTAAATATTCATACATACATGCTATGTATTATTGTGCATTCATTTATTTTCCATACGATAAGTTAAAGCTCGTATTAATTATCATTAATTTTACATATTACATAATATGCATACTTTTACATATTATATATCCCCTATCAATTTCATATCCATTATACTCTATGGTCGCTCCATTAGATCACGAGCTTAATCACCATGCCGCGTGAAACCAGCAACCCGCTCGGCAGGGATCCCTCTTCTCGCACCGGGCCCATACCTCGTGGGGGTAGCTAAATAATGATCTTTATAAGACATCTGGTTCTTACTTCAGGACCATTTTAATTTAAAATCGCCCACTCGTTCCCCTTAAATAAGACATCTCGATGGGTTAGTGACTAATCAGCCCATGCCTAACATAACTGAGGTTTCATACATTTGGTATTTTTTAATTTTTGGGGGGGAGCTTGCACCGACTCAGCTATGGCCTTAGGAAGGCCCCGTCACAGTCAAATAAATTGTAGCTGGACCTGTGTGTATTTTTGATTGGACTAGCACAACCAACAGGTGTTATTTAATTAATGGTTACAGGACATAGTACTCTATTATTCCCCCCGGGCTCAAAAAACTCTATCTCATAGAGGTTTTAACCCCCCTTCCCCCTTACAAAACTAATCCTCTGCTTTGATATTCACCACCCCCCTACAGTGCTTCGTCCCTAGATCTACGCGCATTTTTTTTTATAAATCAATACTAAATCTGACACAAGCCCCATAATGAAATCATACAAATAATTTCCTACCCCATAA